TTCAATTGGTCTACAGTGTCATTATCATTGTAGAGAATCCCTGTGTTCTTTTCCACATATTTATTTCATTGATATCCCAACCAGCCTTTTACTCTTTTTTTACTCTTTTTTTAATCTTATATCATATAAAAATAATAGACTATTCTTATATATGTAGATATGTAGTGACGAAGTATGAAACCATAAAAAACGAGTAGTTGCCGGGAATTCTCAAATAGAACAGGACGCCTTTTTTTTAAGATAATTGCTCATTTTTACCGAATTGTTGTACATTTCAATCTACGTTAGGTATTCTACGTTGAAATACAAGTGTCAGTCATTAACTACATATACACATATAGTCATATATGTATTACTATTATGTATTACAAATTAGAATAAAATCACAAAAAAAAAGAAGGAGGACCTAAAATGCGAAATCTAAAAACATACCTTTCCGTGGCACCTGTAGTAAGTACTCTATGGTTTGGTTCTTTAGCAGGTTTATTGATAGAGATCAATCGGTTATTTCCGGATGCGTTAATATTCCCCTTTTTTCATTATAGTAAGTGAGACGTGAAAGGGGTGAATAAAATCAGAGCTATAATAAAAAATCTTTGACTAATACTTTTTTAAATCTTTTTATAATAAATAAAAAAATTAAAATAAATAAAAGCGGATTCACCCTAGTCAAACTACGAACTCAGGGTTTCGAGACCAAAAAGAAATTCTAATAGTGTGAAAAATAAAAAGCAATACTTATAATAACAATATCATACAAGGGAATTCAATGAAAAATTAAATATTGTACAGCAATTATAAGTATAAAGTTAGAAATCATTATATTACTTATTATTACTATATTGATAGATTGCAAGGAAATCCTTCATAATCAGATTTCACTTTAGCAACGTCTATTTTTTCTTTCTTCTTCGCTTCGGAAAATGGAAAAAGAGAACGGTTGAGTCAATCAAAAATCCAAAGGAGGTTCATGGCCAGGGGTAAAGATGCTCGAGTAACGATTATTTTGGAATGTATCTCTTGTGTTCGAAGCCGCGTTAATAAGGAATCACCGGGCATTTCCCGATATATTACTCAAAAAAATCGACATAATACGCCTAGTCGATTGGAATTGAGAAAATTCTGTACTTCTTGTTACAAACATACGATTCATGGGGAGATAAAGAAATAGATCTAATCGACCGCTTGCGCGTCCGCCTTGCTTTCCAAAGAAGATGAAAAACTACATATTTTTTATACCAATTTTTTTATATTAATATTCTTTTATTTATAGAAAAAAATAGAAAACGGATCTTATATTTAGTTAAATATAAAATAAACTATCCTTTTTTTAATTTGAAATCATTTCTGATTCAATCAAAATAGAATTAGGATTTTCAAGACAAGGACTAGAACCCAATGGCTAAATCCAAGCGGCTCCTTCTTAAATTTAAGCGATCTTTTCGTAGGCGTTTGCCCCCGATACAATCGGGGGATCGAATTGATTATAGAAATATGAGTTTAATTAGTCGATTTATTAGTGAACAAGGAAAGATATTATCTAGGCGAGTGAATAGATTAACCTTAAAACAACAACGATTAATCACTATTGCTATAAAACAAGCTCGTATTTTATCTTTGTTACCTTTTCTTAATAATGAGAAACAATTTGAAAGAAATGAGTCAACTTCTAGTTCTAGAACTACAGACCTTAGAATTCAAAATAAATAAGTTTGCTCTTCAATTGAATCAAAAAAAACTTCAATCCGACTTCAAATGCGCATTGATATTTTGTTCAAAAATTTGAAAAATAAATCCTTTTTTATTGAACGTGTTTATTTATTGTGACGACTTTATCATAATTTATCATAATCATAAGATATCCTATATTTTTTATACGAATTTCTACTCTACCTTCTCAAATTCACTCATCGGAGAAACATTACACTGGATTCTTCGCAATCTCTTTATCTTCTTTTAAGATCTCGTTGTAAATCATATAAAGACAATTCCTATTTAATATAGCAATCTGTGCAAGTATTTTACGATTAAGAAGCAAGCGCCCCTTATACAGATTGTGTATTAATCGACTATAACTATAGTATAGTTTATTGGTTCGAATTACTGCATTTATCCGAGTAATCCACAAACGACGAAAATTTCTCTTTTGCCTACCCCTATCTTGATGAGCCGAAACCAAAGCTCTTATTTTCTGTTGAATAATAGTCCGAGAAAGTCTTGAGCGAGCCCCTTGAAAACTTGCTGCAAATAAACGAATTTTGGTTCTACGTCTTCGGGCAATATATCCTCGTTTAATTCTAGTCATTGAATAAATGAAACTTTGGTGAATAACTAATAGATTTCTTTTCTTTCAGTTATTTCCTTTACCTTTCCTAATTTATTAATAACAAAACGGATTCCTCCAGTGTATAAAAAAAAATTCCAATGTCTTTTGCTACTATAACCTTCCTGACCACGATTATTTCTAGGCTTTTCGCCTCGAAATAAGAAATTATATTGATACTAGATATCAAAAACATAGTAAATAAAATAGGTATAGTGGTTTCCTTCGTTTTTATGGTTGCTTATTAACGGTGAGGTCCTCTCTATACACCGGAGCCTCCTCCCTCATTTCATCAATCTTATTGTTAACTTGTACAGTTTACACCTTTTGGCTCTACCCATTATTATCCAGTAATAGGTTTTTCACAAAAAGACCAACCTATACAGTAACGGTATTTTTTTTATTATGAGGATTAGCTGAGTAGCTGACCTTGTTAGTCCGTTCTTGTAGGAGTCAAGAATTAAAGGTATAATCTTTTTGCTTTTTAAATAGTATTTCCCTGCTTAATGAATACCATTTTCTATCAATGGGGAATTCCTTCTCATCTTAAATTATAAGTATAAATGATTGGATTTGTACCAATGTCAACCATAAATTAATTTGATAGCGCAATAGAAGGAAAGTATATGCTAGATTTTTTTAAATATTTTCCTTTTTAGTATAGTGACAGGTCTTCTTACATTCTCTCCCATATCACTATTTCTCATTACTTATACTTAATTCATTTTTATTTTTGCGTAGTCCATGATCTGAACGAGTCACACATACACCCTAGTACATGTTCCTCGTCGCTGAGGACATCCTCCAAGAGCGGGGGATTTGGTGACCTTTTTAATTGGCTGGCGTGTGTTTCTAATAAGTTGTTTAATAGTTGGCATATTGAATCATATAACAGAATGGGATGGTTTAGATCGATCCTAACCGGATAATTATGAATCCTTTTTTATTGAATCTATTAACTCCAGTAAGAAGGTAAAATATCACATTATATACTTTTACTTTCGTAAAATCTATCTTATTTTTATTAAACCGCTACAAGATCAACAAGTCCGTGAGTTTGGGCTTCTATTGCTGACATAAAAACATCTCTTTCCATATCTTCGGAAACAACCCATAAGGATTTGCCCGTTCGTTGTACATAAACCTTTGTGAGGGTTTCGCGCAGCGTCAGTAGTTCTTCTGCTTCCAAGATAAAATCTCCCGTCGATGCCTGATAAAAAGAACTAGAAGGTTGATGGATCATTACCCTGATGAAATAACAGAATAAATTATTATTCTAGCGTGAAAGAATAATATTAATCTACTCAAACTATATAAAAAAGATAAATTTGAAGAACCGTACGAGCATCTTTTCCATATTGCATACGGCTCCATAATGGATTAACTTTATTTACCTTAAATTGAAGAAATATAACCAATTATATTGGTTATCATATTCACATAGGTAAATGATCCACTAACCACCCTTCTTTTTGGAGTAGTTAAAAAAATACTACGATGGTTCCGTTGCTTTATATATTAATTTCCTCCATGATTTAGCAATCCCAAAGTTTCTTTTTTTTTGTATTCTTTCAGAATACTATATTGTTAAGAGTTTTTTGGTGTGAAAACAAAAAAGTTTGTGACGCTCAAAAGTTTCTCCTACTATATCAGATAAAATAGGAAATGCCCTTTATCTCATACTACTCTTTCGATACATAAGTTAACTATTTTTAAAATAAAAAAAAACTAATAATAATTTAATATCGAATTCAAAGTGCCATGCTATTATTACTTAATAGTCCTATTTCATATATCGCGAAGGCATAGTCTTGTTTTCTTTTTTTAATCTCAAATAAAAAACTCAGTGGCGCTAAGCGTGCGGGAATGCTAGACGTTTGGTAATTTCTCCTCCGACCAGAATAAAGGATCCCATTGAGGCGGCTAATCCTATGCATATTGTTTGTACGTCTGGTTGCACAAATTGCATAGTATCATAAATACCTAATCCAGGTATTACCCATCCACCAGGAGAGTTTATAAACAAATACAGATCTTTGGTATCATCCTCTATACTGAGATATACCATAAGACCAATAAGTTGATTTGATATCTCGGTATCCACATCTTGTCCTAAAAAAAGAAATCTTTCTCGATAAAGTCGGTTGAGTGGGCTAAAATTGTATTCCCTCGGAACCGTACATGCATCTTTTAATGCATACGGTTCAATACACCTCGCGAAAAAAAAGAATCAATGTATCAATGTGTAGATTCTAGTTTTTTTAGAAATAAAAATTCACTAAACTTTTCGTACTAACTTCTTATTGATGTATTCTTTACACTTTACATCAGAATTTAATCCAAATTACAATGTAATTTTCTTGTTCCTGAATGGTCCTCTTGAATTCTTTTAGGTTTATGCTCTACTCCGAGTAAAGATCTAACCGGTTTTGATTTGTATATATAGGCCAAATACCTAACTACTACTTCTTTTTGCTACGATTTTTTTTTTTAATTAAAAATTTTTTCATGTCTCTCCCCAAATCTAATATTCAATGCATTCATCATATTACTCAATTTATTAACAGTTTGAGATCACTTGTGTTTTTATATTATAAATATAATAAAATATTATATTAACTAGAAATCATAGATATATTATATATTAACAATTGGTTTTTTCTAAACGGAGCCTGCTGAATATTTCCTTTTATTGTTCGAACCAAAACAACCATAAATAAGTCTAATTGCTAATATTAATCTTTATAGCCCCTAATAAATAGAATTTTTTCTACTTTTCATTTCACGCTCCAAATTTTTGATGATTGAATCAATCTTTCTTGGGCGAAAGAGAGGATATCTCAATCGGGTAAGAGAACGGGGAAATACCATATAACCAAATAGATCTGACAAGTCGCACTATACGTCAACCCACGATGCATCTTCTTCTCCAGGACTTCGAAAAGGTACTTTTGGAACACCAATAGGCATTAAACGAAAGAAAAATTAAGTACTATATTTCACTTTAATGTGAAAGCGTAAAAATGTATTTATTGTCTTACGAATATTTTCTCCATAGATTAAAAAAATAATAAGTTCCTAAATAAAGTAAGACAGAATGAATAAAAGAAATTTTTTACAAATAGGTATTTTTTCCGTGGGATGATGAACAAATATAGATGCAGTTAATCGTATAAAAAACTATCACCGGCCCACCATTGCATATTTGTACTTATCGGGTGTAGAATAAATCTGCTTCTTTTTCTTCCTAGGAACAAAAGAATTCTTTTTTTTTTAATAGATAGATAGATATTCTTACTAAAAGAATAGAACAAATTTGAATCCTTTCCTCAAGATAATCCACTAAAAACTTAAAGTAAGGTCTATAGTATAGTTTTTTTACAGTGCAATAAAGTTACATAGCGGCTATTTTTAATTGAAAAAAGGGAGTATTTTTATGGGTTTGCCTTGGTATCGTGTTCATACGGTTGTATTGAATGATCCCGGCCGTTTAATTTCTGTCCATATAATGCATACTGCTCTGGTTGCTGGTTGGGCCGGGTCCATGGCTCTATACGAATTAGCGGTTTTTGATCCTTCTGACCCTGTTCTTGATCCAATGTGGAGACAGGGTATGTTCGTTATACCCTTTATGACTCGTTTAGGAATAACCAATTCCTGGGGCGGTTGGAATATCACAGGGGGGACTCTAACAAATCCGGGTATTTGGAGTTATGAAGGTGTGGCTGGTGCACATATTGTGTTTTCTGGCTTGTGCTTTTTAGCAGCTATTTGGCATTGGGTGTATTGGGATCTAGAAATATTTTGTGATGAACGGACAGGGAAACCCTCTTTGGATTTGCCCAAGATCTTTGGAATTCATTTATTTCTCTCAGGGGTGGCTTGCTTTGGTTTTGGCGCATTTCATGTAACAGGATTGTATGGTCCCGGAATATGGGTATCCGATCCTTATGGACTAACGGGGAGGGTACAAGCTGTAAATCCAGCGTGGGGTGTGGAAGGTTTTGATCCTTTTGTTCCGGGAGGAATTGCTTCTCATCATATTGCAGCAGGAACTTTGGGCATATTAGCGGGTCTATTCCATCTTAGTGTACGTCCGCCCCAACGTCTATACAAAGGATTACGTATGGGAAATATTGAAACCGTCCTTTCCAGTAGTATCGCTGCTGTCTTTTTTGCAGCTTTTGTAGTTGCTGGAACTATGTGGTATGGCTCAGCAACTACCCCGATTGAATTATTTGGTCCCACTCGGTATCAATGGGATCAAGGCTATTTCCAACAAGAAATATATCGAAGAGTTAGTGCAGGGTTAGCTGAAAAGCAAAGTTTATCTGAAGCTTGGTCTAAAATTCCCGAAAAATTGGTTTTTTATGATTACATCGGCAATAATCCTGCAAAAGGGGGATTATTCAGAGCGGGTTCAATGGATAGCGGGGATGGAATAGCTGTAGGTTGGTTAGGACACCCTATCTTTAAGGATAAAGAAGGTCGTGAACTTTTTGTACGTCGTATGCCTACTTTTTTTGAAACATTTCCGGTTGTTTTGGTAGATGGAGACGGAATTGTTAGAGCCGATGTTCCTTTTAGAAGGGCAGAATCTAAATATAGTGTCGAACAAGTAGGTGTAACGGTTGAGTTCTATGGCGGTGAACTCAATGGAGTCAGTTATGGTGATCCTGCTACTGTGAAAAAATATGCTAGACGTGCTCAATTGGGGGAAATTTTTGAATTAGATCGTGCTACTTTGAAATCCGACGGTGTTTTTCGTAGCAGTCCAAGGGGTTGGTTTACTTTTGGACATGCTTCTTTTGCTCTGCTCTTCTTCTTCGGACACATTTGGCATGGCGCTCGAACCTTGTTCAGGGATGTTTTTGCTGGTATTGACCCGGATTTGGATGCTCAAGTGGAATTTGGAGCATTCCAAAAACTTGGAGACCCTACTACAAAAAGACAAGTAGTCTGATACAATAGATATATATTTTTTGTATTTCGTTTTTTGATATAGACTACCAAAAAAGCTTGATTTGAATCTTTGACTCTTGTCTTGCTCTTTCTTTATCCGGAAGACGATCTCAAATAAACAGGTATGGAAGCTATAATTGTAAATTACGCTTGAATCTATGGAAGCTTTGGTTTATACATTCCTCTTAGTCTCAACTCTAGGAATAATTTTTTTCGCTATCTTTTTTCGAGAACCGCCTAAAGTTCCAACTAAAAAAACAAAATAATTTTTCTGTATCTCAATTGAAAGTAATGAACCTTCCAAAATTGGAAGGCTCATTACTTCAACTAGTCCCCGTGTTCCTCGAAAGGATCTCTTAGTTGTTGGGAGGGTTGCCCAAAAGCAGTATATAAGGCGTACCCAGTAAAACTTACAAGTAAACCAGATAGAAAGATGGCAACTAATGTAGCTGTTTCCATTTTTAGATAATTTCAAGACCACAATGGTCTATGCTAAGATCATTTATTTACAACCGAATGGTATACAAAGTCAACAGATCTCAATCAATATAAAATAGGATTTATGGCTACACAAACCGTTGAGGGTAGTTCTAGATCTGGTTCAAGACGAACTAGTGTCGGGGCTTTATTGAAACCGTTGAATTCAGAATATGGTAAAGTAGCTCCTGGGTGGGGAACTACTCCGTTAATGGGTATTGCAATGGCTTTATTTGCCATATTCTTGTCTATTATTTTGGAGATTTATAATTCTTCTATTTTACTGGATGGAATTTCCATGAATTAGATTCTATTAAGTTAACTAGCTGTTCAAGCTAAGGTGGACCCTTTATTTTTATCCCATTCTATATTTAATTTGGCAGTTCGACCGTGAAATTTCTTTGTTTCTGTATTTCCGGAATATGAGTGTGTGACTTGTAAGAATGGATCCTATAGGTAGTACAGAGGTAGATCTGTGATCTTGATAGAGATGATTTTATTTCGTCAGATATTCTCATTATATGCTCGTATCTGAAGCACGGAATATATATAATATTACAAAGTATTTAGAACTATGATTCATACTTAATATTCAGACTTCGTGGCCGGCTTTACACATCTTTTTTAAACTCTTGTTTATGCTTATTTTGATCAAAATCCAAGGATACCTTTGGATTTTTAGTCATTATCTCTATTCATTGAATAAATGATGATCCAATGGTTCTTACTCACGGAATTTGCGGGCTTAGTTTGACAGGGTTTTATTGACTCATCGTGGTTCTAATATGAACCTGAGGTTGTAATTCATTCATAGGTCTTAACAAGAGAATTCCTATCAATAATAAAGAAAACCGTCCTAAAGTCTCATTACACACAAAAAAAATCAAAAAAAGAAAAATAGGAAATTATAGAAGATTCAAGAGGCCTCAACATATAAATGAAGGAGCCGACTTGATACGTTGGCATTATAACCACAATAAATAACTTTCGGGTTTTTTCGTTCGTATCGTCAGAAAAGAGTGAATTGTACAGTACAATTAGGTAGTTTCAAACACGTATCCGATAGAATTTTATATTTTGGTCTTTATGTTCGAGCCGTACGAGATGAAATTCTCATATACGGTTCTCAGAGGGGAGTACCTTGGTTTACCTATCTCAATAAAATCTATGATTGGTTCGAAGAACGTCTTGAGATTCAGGCAATTGCTGATGATATAACTAGTAAATATGTTCCTCCTCATGTCAACATATTTTATTGTCTAGGAGGAATTACGCTTACTTGTTTTTTAGTACAAGTAGCTACAGGGTTTGCTATGACTTTTTATTATCGTCCGACAGTTACGGATGCTTTTGCTTCTGTTCAATATATAATGACTGAAGCTAACTTTGGTTGGTTAATCCGATCTGTTCATCGATGGTCAGCAAGTATGATGGTACTCATGATGATCCTACACGTATTTCGTGTGTATCTCACGGGGGGCTTTAAAAAACCTCGTGAATTGACTTGGGTTACCGGTGTGGTTTTGGCTGTATTGACCGCATCTTTTGGTGTAACTGGTTATTCCTTACCGTGGGACCAAATAGGTTATTGGGCTGTAAAAATTGTAACAGGTGTGCCAGAAGCTATTCCTGTAATAGGGTCGCCCGTGGTAGAGTTATTGCGCGGAAGTGCTAGTGTGGGACAATCCACTTTGACTCGTTTTTATAGTTTACACACTTTTGTATTACCTCTTCTTACTGCCGTATTTATGCTAATGCATTTCCTAATGATACGGAAGCAAGGTATTTCTGGCCCTTTATAGAAAGTCTCTCATAGCTAGCTATTTGTAATCAATCATTCATTACTTCGGGAAGAAACAAAAGTATTTTATTGCTACAAATATGGATTATTGATAAGAATAAGACATGTATTTGGATATTTCTCTTCAGCTCTACAAAAATAGATAAGTTTATTATTTATTTTTTTTATTCGACACTCATAGTTGAAGTGAATTTTTGTAAGATTAAATGGATTATGGGAGTGTGTGACTTGAACTATTGATCGGGCTGTGCAGAATATATATTTTTATCTGCCACATTTGAATTCCCAACCAAAAATGTGTCTTTGTTCCAACCAGCGTGAAAGCCCCATACAGAAGTACAGGCTGGTTCGTTTGAAGAGAATCTTCTTTTTCTATGATCAAACTTAATCATGTCATGTATGAACAGGCTCCGTAAGATCCAGTACAAAGAATAAGT